TTAGCGCATTTCTCATAGTAATTTTGACTTCAACTCCACCCTCCCGGAGTTCATTCTCCGGGGAACCCCATTTAAATTATTTCGGTGTATTCTTTCCAATCTACTTTTTCTCTGATTTCGTTGGAAATCATATAAAGACAATTCCTATTTGATATAGCTATTTGGGCCAGTATTTTACGATTAAGAAGCAATTGTCTCTTATATAGATCATGTATTAATTTACTATAACTATAGGATACTCCCTTTTCTCGAATTACTGCGTTTATTCGAGTGATCCACAAACGGCGAAAATTTCTCTTTTGCTTATCCCTATCCCGATGAGCCGAAACCAAAGCTCTTATTTTCTGTTGAGTAATAGTTCGAGTAAGTCTTGAGTGAGATCCTCGAAAACTTGATGCAAATAAACGAATTTTTGTTCTACGTTTCCGGGCTATATATCCGCGTTTAACTCTAGTCATTGAATAAATAAAATTTTGACAAATAACTAATTGATTTTTTTCTTTCAGTTATTATTTTTCCCGTCCTGGCCTATTAATAACTAATAACCAAACGGATTTTTCCAATGTATAAAATACAAATTCCAATGGCTTTGGCTACTATAACCTTCCCGACCACGATTTTTTCTTTTTTAGTTATTTTACTGCGAAATATGAAAGAAATAGTGGGTTTCCTCGTTTCTATGGTTACTTCTTAAACGGTGAGGTCTTCTCTATACACCGGAGCCCTTACTTCATTTAATATTTCATCAATGTTATTGGTAACTTGTATAGTTCACACCACACTCTTTGGCTCTACCTATGAATTATCCAGTAACAGGTCTTTCACAATGAGACCCACCTATACAGTAACGATATTTAATTATGAAAGTTAGCTGGGTAGCTGACCCTCGTAGTCCGTTCTTGACCGAGCGAGAACTTCTTTTTTTTTTTTTTTTATTTCAATAAGAATTTTCCGCTTAATGGATAACCAGTTGCTACCAATGGAGAATTGTTTCTCATCTTAAATTCAGGTGATTGAATTTGCACCAAGGGAAACCATAAACTTTATACACAATAGAAGGATAGATTTGCTTATTTTTAGATAGTGAATGGAGTTCCTTCTTCCATTCTATTCTATTCACTGGTACTGATCAGTCATACTGGAAGCAGTTTTCTTGCTTTTTTGTGTCAGCTCATGATCTAAACGAGTCGCACATACACCCTAGTACATGTTCCTCGACGCTGAGGACATCCCCGAAGAGCAGGGGATTTCGTGACATTTCGAATGGGCTGTCTTGTATTTCTAATAAGTTGTTTAATAGTTGGCATGTTGAGTCATATACATAATGGGCTGGTTTAGATTGATCCTAACCGGATTTTTTATTTATATAGTAAACTCGGAGATAAAATCTCAAATCACAGATTTGCACAAAATCCATTTTTTTCATTCAACTGCTACAAGATCAACAATTCCATAAGTTTGGGCTTCTGTTGCTGACATAAAAACATCTCTTTCCATGTCTTCAGATACAACCCATAAAGGTTTGTGCGTCCTTTGTACATAAACCCTTGTGAGGGTTTCGCGTAGTTTCAGCAGTTCTTCCGCTTCCAGGATAAATTCTCCCGTTTGTGCCTCATAAAAAGAACTAGCAGGTTGATGGATCATTACCCTGATAATAGGAGGTTTTTCTATCTGGTGTGATGAAAGAAACAGAAAAGAAAGATAAAGAATAATAGGAAAAGGATAGAATTGAACAACCGTACGGGCATTATCTTTTATGCATTGCATACGGCTCTATAATCAAATTGACCCCTAACTTTTCCATTCAAGAAAGATAAAAATAGAATCTATCAGCCCCAGACGGGTAAATGATCAAAATGCCACCCTTCTTTTTTTCGGAGGAGTTCAAAAATACTATGATGGCTCCGTTGCTTTCTATTTTAAAATGGATTCTTCTTTTTTTGTCTTTGATTCAGCAATCCCAAAGTTTCTTTTTGAGCCAATCAAAAAAAGAAAATTTTGGTTTTTTCGCACTCTTTTTTTTATAACTTAAATATTGTTAAGAGCCCGTCGGTGTAAAAACAAACAAGTTTGTGACGCTGAATTGGACTTCCGATAGATAAGAGAAAGTCGGAAATATCTTTTTTATCTCATACTACTCTCTCGATACATAATCAAATCTTTTGAAAAAAAAAATACAAAATTTTTCATATCGAATTCGAAGTGCCATGCTATTATTACTTAATATTCATACGGCGAAGGCATAGTTTTCTTTTTTCTCTCAAATAAAAAAACTTCATTGGCGCCAAGCGTGAGGGAATGCTAGACGTTTGGTAATTTCTCCTCCAACCAGAATAAAAGATCCCATTGACGCGGCCAATCCAATGCATATTGTATGGACCTCTGGTCGTACAAATTGCATAGTATCATAAATGGCTATTCCGGGTATTACCCATCCACCAGGGGAGTTTATAAACAAATACAGATCTTTAGTCTCATCCTCGATACTGAGATATACCATAAGACCAATAAGTTGATTCGAGATCTCGCTATCAACCTCTTGGCCTAAAAAAAGTAATCTTTCTCGATAAAGTCGGTTGAGTAGGATAAAATTGTATCCCTTACGAACCGTACATGCACCTTTTGATGCATACGGTTCAAAAAAATTGCGAAGAAAAGAATCAATGTATAGATTCCAGTCCTCTTTCTTTTTCGGGTTTTTCTAATTTTTTAATGAAAGGGCTTTTTCTTCGATTTTTCAATAAAGATGAATTTTGATTTCTTCTTTGATAATAGAAAAAAGGGTAAATAAACTTATCGAATTAACTTCTCATTGATGTATTCTTTCATCGAAATTCAATCCAAATCACGATGGTATTTTCTTGTTCCTGAATGGGTCTCTTTCATCTTTTTAGGTTTATGCTCTACTCCGGGTGAAGATTCGCCCGATTTTGATTTGCACATATAGGACAAATCTTCCCATCACCATTTCTTTTTGTTATGACTTTACAAAAAATCATTTATGATACACATAGTAATCATAGATATATTACCAATTGGGTTTTTTTCTAAACGGAGCCTGGATACTTCATTTTTTTCGTCCAGCCAAAGCCAACCATAAATTATTCTAATTGAATTCTATGAATTCCCCCAAATAATGCATTTAATTGCACTTCACGCTCCAATTTTTCGATGATTCAATTTCTCTTTCTTGGGTGAAACAGAGGATATCTCGGTCGGGGGAGAGAATGGGGAAATCCCATATGACCCAATATATCTGACAAGTCGCACTATACGTCAACCCAAGATGCATCTTCCTCTCCAGGACTTCGGAAAGGTACTTTTGGAACACCAATAGGCATGGATTGAAAGAAAAAAGAACTAAATACTATATTTCACTTTGATGTGGAAACGTAACAATATGGTTTTATTGTCTTTATAATATTGGCTTTATCATATTTATTTTATCGATAGATTAGAAAAATTTAGAAAGAAAGAAAAAATAAATAAAGGAAATTTTTACGAATAGATCCTTCTAATGATAAATGAAGGATGGACATATTTTCTCATAGAAAATGGTATCAATCCACCATTGCATATTGGTACTTATCGAGTATAGAATAAATCTGCTTCTCTTTGTTCTTACGAACAGAATTCTTCCATTATTACGAATAGAATATAGAATCAATATTAACCTAACCCTTGTTAGGAAATAATCCCCTCAACAGGGGAAGTCTATAGGATAGTCATAGTATAATTTTTTCCAATGCAATAAAGTTACGTAGTGTCTATTTTTCTTCGATAAAGGGGTATTTTCCATGGGTTTGCCTTGGTATCGTGTTCATACCGTTGTATTGAATGATCCCGGCCGGTTGCTTTCCGTTCATATAATGCATACAGCTCTGGTTGCTGGTTGGGCGGGCTCGATGGCTCTGTATGAATTAGCAGTTTTTGATCCTTCTGACCCTATTCTTGATCCAATGTGGAGACAGGGTATGTTCGTTATACCCTTCATGACTCGTTTAGGAATAACCAATTCATGGGGGGGTTGGAGTATCACAGGAGGAACTGTAACGAATCCGGGAATTTGGAGTTACGAAGGTGTAGCTGGGGCGCATATTGTGTTTTCTGGCTTATGCTTTTTGGCAGCTATCTGGCATTGGGTCTATTGGGATCTAGAAATATTTTCTGATGAACGTACAGGAAAACCCTCTTTGGATTTGCCCAAGATCTTTGGAATTCATTTATTTCTCTCCGGGGTGGCTTGCTTTGGTTTTGGTGCATTTCATGTAACAGGTCTGTACGGTCCTGGAATATGGGTATCCGATCCTTATGGACTAACGGGAAGAGTACAGCCTGTAAATCCGTCGTGGGGCGTGGAAGGTTTTGATCCTTTTGTTCCGGGAGGAATAGCTTCTCATCATATTGCAGCAGGTACACTGGGCATATTAGCGGGTCTATTCCATCTTAGCGTTCGACCGCCACAACGTCTATACAAAGGATTACGTATGGGAAATATTGAAACCGTACTCTCCAGTAGTATCGCGGCTGTCTTTTTTGCAGCTTTTATTGTTGCTGGAACTATGTGGTATGGTTCAGCAACTACTCCCATCGAATTGTTTGGTCCCACTCGTTATCAATGGGATCAGGGTTATTTCCAGCAAGAGATATATCGAAGAGTTAGCGCCGGGCTAGCCGAAAATCAAAGTTTATCAGAAGCCTGGTCTAAAATTCCTGAAAAATTAGCTTTTTATGATTATATCGGCAATAATCCGGCAAAAGGAGGATTATTCAGGGCAGGCTCAATGGATAACGGAGATGGAATAGCGGTAGGATGGTTAGGACACCCTATCTTTAGAGATAAAGAAGGGCGTGAGCTTTTTGTACGTCGTATGCCCACTTTTTTTGAAACATTTCCAGTCGTTTTGGTAGACGGCGACGGGATTGTTAGAGCTGATGTTCCTTTTAGAAGGGCAGAATCCAAGTATAGTGTTGAACAGGTAGGTGTAACCGTTGAGTTC